GAATTTCAAGAATTTAGTATTCAAGTCAATTATGCATTACATTAATTCGATTCATTCAATTTTATTATTAAATATAAAAAAATTTAATTTTTCGAATTTTAGAATATTAAAGATTATAACGATTTAAAGTAAAAGCGGGTAGCGGGAATCGAACCCGCATCGTTAGCTTGGAAGGCTAGGGGTTATAGTCGACGTTGATTCATCATTTTTAACGTCTCTAATTCAAAACTGAACGTGAAACTTTGGTTTCATTCGGCTCCTTTATGGAAGATGGATAAATTCCCAGATTCAGACATGAACGAAATAAAAAAATCCGACCCATAACGTCTATGTCAGCTTTTCTGTCTGAATCTATTCAGAACAACCCGCTTTCTAGACGATCCCTATAGAAAAGAGGAGGGTTATATTCTAACAATCTTTCTAGTTACTTCGTTCTCTACTTCTATTTGAAAGAATCCTTAGGAAAAGCATTTTGTTTCCACCGAGCTAAAACAATTTCTCGATGTCTTTAGTAAACCAAAGACATTGTTTAATAGCTGTTTTGCTTCAATTTCCCCTATATAAATTTTCAATTATATAAATTGAAAATTGAAGATTTAGTTACGATTAGAAATACACTTTTTATCTTTATCCATGGGTCCTTTACTCATACTCATTCAATTGGAAGTATTGATCCAATAAAAAAAAATTATGTTTCGTAATCTCATAATCCAATTTTTCAATTTTAAATTGATTCTTGGATACAAATCACGAGAATGTATATTCTTCCTCGAATTTTTCATTGAGAGGTAAAGGATTCAATCCTTTTAAGAACTAAAGTTTTTGTTCGGAATGAATATATGAATATTAATCAAACCGAAAGACCCTTTAACTATATAGGGGGTTATAGAACGAATCACACTTTTACCACTAAACTATACCCGCTACAATCCGATTATTGTATATAAATGGACCTTTTGTCGACCCTAATCAAAAGTAAAACAAAAGATCAGAAAAAAATCATGAAAACGAGAGCGTTTACGTGTTGTATCAGAGGACCTAATGAGATTAGGAAAAGAGGATTCATTTAATTTAAATAACTAAATACCAAGTGTTTTTTTGCCCGAGGTTTTTGACCTATACGTCTCGAACTTAAGCCATAACACAAAAATGGATTGTGTCAAGAAACGACAGTTCCCTTTTTCTTATTTAAACTGGAATAAAAGGACTAACTAAGAAAGAAACGGCACTTTGATTCGATATCATTTGATTCTATATCATAGAAATTGAAAAAGTTTTTTATTTATTTTTAATCGCAATAACAAGCAAGTGTTTTTATTTTTTTTTTCAAAATTCAAAAATCTTTTTATTTATGATTCGTTGGAACAAAAGGGCGGGCCCGGCTAAGTACTGACCAGGCCGGGCCGTGAAACTAAAAAGCCCCTTCGGACGAAATCACGAAATCAAAAAATAATACTATGACGGGCGTTTTCAAGCCTTATTTTTTATAATGTAACATAGTATTATCCTTTTTCAATTGGGAGGAGAGATGGCTGAGTGGACTAAAGCGTCGGATTGCTAATCCGTTGTACGAGTTTTTCGTACCGAGGGTTCGAATCCCTCTCTTTCCGTTTTTGTTGATGACTTGGTATTTTCTTTCGAATTTATCGCGAGCTCTTTTTTTATTTAATTAATAGTTAAAAATGAATAGTTAAAGAAGTTTAAGGATGTGGAATAGATAAAATCTTACTAATAACAGTTTAAAATCAAGCAAAGAAAACAAAAACCTTATCTTTTATTCTTCACGTCCAGGATTACGTCCTGGATCATTAGACAGGAATCCGAAGATAAAGAGAGAAACAAAGAATATCACTACCGTGTAAACAAATAGTTTGAGAGTAAGCATTACACAATCTCCAAGATTTTTTTTAGGAAAAAAGAGAATAGATTCTCCACTTTTATACCGCATACCCTACTTTTTTATTTTGACACCAAGAAATGCAGTGGGGTGATCCGGATTTGTCGCGGTTGTACAATAATTTCAATATTTGAATTGAGAGTGTAGGACTTATCTGATCTTATCAATTCGTAGAATTTTTTTTTTTTCGAATAAATCATGAATTTATCTGGGACTTTATTAAAAATATCATCGAAAACTTACAGCAGCTTGCCAAACAAAGGCTAAGAGAAAAAAGAACAGAGGTATTACTGGCATAATATCTACAATTGGATTCAAAAAAGCGTAGGCTTCGGGCAATTTGGCGACGAAAAAATTACTGGAAAAAAGAGCAGAATTAAGGTAGATACAGATTAAACTAAATATATTAAGCATAACAAACATTTTGTTTTGGGGATAATTGTATTTATTTTGATTGAGTTATTAATAAATTGAGTTTTTTATTATTATAAATATGTTATTATTGATAGAAGAAAGAAAATGAATAAAAAGAAAATAAGATAGACCAAAAAACTTTCTTTGATTTGAACTCACCCAATCAAAAATCCTTCTATATCTCAAATCAAAAGAGAATAGAATAAATCATACTTTCGTACAATATCTTAATTGAATTATATGTAATGATCAATAAATTCAGTTTAATTCTATGTCTACATGTATAGTCTATATGTATAAAAATTCTAGTAATCCATTTTATAAATAATAGATATTTAGACTGGAGTTGACGAATAACCCGTACCAATATTAGTGTTTATTAGTGTCTAATAGAAAAAATGGGGCGTGGCCAAGTGGTAAGGCAACGGGTTTTGGTCCCGCTATTCGGAGGTTCGAATCCTTCCGTCCCAGATCATACCCCGTCTATGATTATGATTATTATTATATAATGTGATCATTATATTAATATATTTTTAATATATATTAAATATATATCATAATATAATAAAATATATAAAAATAAAAATTGCCCTTTCGAACAGCCTTCTGTATTAAGAATAGAATATTGGTATAGAATGTGATTATTATTTCTTTTTTTAATAATCTGCGGAATCATATCTTTTTCACAAATTTAATCGAGTTCAAATAACACGCATATGAAATAGGAAATTTAATTCATTTGCGATTCGTTAAATAGTACCTATTTTACAGATTTTACAGTATAAATATGAAAAAATAACAACATAAATTTTCAATCTTCCCTTACATCAGTGTTTTTTTATCTATCTTTTTTTACTCACAGATGGTTTAATCCAATATGGATTTCTCTCTCTCTTACTGATGATAAAAAACGAAAGGTCCTTGCTGGAAAACTTTATGTTATGCAAAATACATGTATCGGATAGGAAATTTTTCAATCAATTAAATCTTTGTAACGAACTCTTATGAGTTCTTGGTACTTGAAGAAGTGTGAAATTGTTGAATTTATCCTATCACTATTACGTTACTTGAAGATACAGATTCAAAATAACTTGTTTATTCGTGTTATATTAGTTATAATTAGTTAACTAATTTTATTTTTACAATCAAAATATTCTAAATTTGAAAATTTAGAAAAAAAAAATTATTTCTATTTTCTAGAATTTCCAATATTTAATTCTATTAATCTAAAAAAATAGGGTTAAATAGATTACTATGTACCGACCGAACCAATGATTATTCATGATTCCATAATTGAATCAATTACATATGGGTTCCAAACCGAAGGAATGTTATGGTAAAACTTCGTTTAAAACGATGTGGTAGAAAGCAACGTGCGACTTGAAGGACATGATCAGCTGTGGAGTCTTACATCCACCATTTTTTTATATATTATATAGGAATGAAAGTGCTCTTGGCTCGACATCATTTGTTCTGTTCCGCTGGAACCCTCTTTTTTTTGGGGGGGGGTGATGTAATATAGTACAGGATGGAGCTCGAGTAGAAAGATTTTTTTTCAGGGGCAATAATCTAGGGTTAGTATCAATCAATAAATTGGAACAACTTCGTAAGTATATTTTCGATACATAAACCGAAAAGGTCCTATTCGAGAAAATTTCCAATTCAAAAGGAAGGTGTATTACGCAGGAATCAACCATTCGTATGATTCTTTGACAGAAAGAAATCACAAAAAATGATATGTTGCTGCCGTTTTGAAAGGATTTAAAGATCACCGAAGTAATGTCTAAACCCAATGATTCAAGGCAAAGATCCTGGAACAAGTAAATACCTTTTTCAATTGTCTTAACAACTAGATCAGAATGAAGAATCAAAATAGATTCTAAAGGAGACAGACAATAAAAGGGTTAGAGACCACTCAATAAATGAAATATCTAAAAGGGTTCTCTTTTGAGTTATTTCAGAGTTATCCAACTTGAGTTATGAGGGTGCAAATACGACTAATTTTCTTTTTTGTTGGGTAAGAATAAGAAAAAAAAAAGTACTTAAATCAATAGTCTAATTAATTTGATGATTTTATGGATATATTTGATATTGTAATTCGATACATAGACATAATTTCTAATTTTCTCGAGCCGTACGAGGGGAAAACTTCTTATACGTTTCTAGGGGGGGGTATTGTTCATCTATCCCAATGAGCCATTTATCGAATCGTTGCAATTGATGTTCGATCCCGACGAGAGGGAAGAGATCTTCGGAAAGTGGGTTTTTATGATCCGATAAAGAATCAAATCTATTTAAATGTTCCTGCTATTCTAGATTTCCTTGAAAAAGGCGCTCAACCTACAGGAACTGTTCATGATATTTCAAAAAAGGCGGGGGTTTTTACGGAACTTCGCCTTAATCAACAAACAAAATTCAATTAATGAAATAAAATAGAAAAAAGAAGGTGTGGATGACTTGTATATAGCTTTGTATAACCCTTTCTTTGCTAGTTCCTCTTTTGTTCTATTCATATCATACTTCCGTTTAGTATTGTTACTTTTAGTATTGTTACTATAGAATGGTGTCGTTTATTTATAACGACAAAAAATGGATTTAGATTTTATTGATATAATAATGGATATAATAATGGATCCAATAATATTAAATAGAAATCAAATAGTATAGAAAAAGATCAAGTGAATAAATAAGAAATGACGTAGAAGTAATTGGGTCTATAGACATAAAAATTTGCATTACCGTCAATGGGGTGATTTTCGTTGGAACTCTATGAACAAAAAAAAACAAAGGACTAAACCTGTTTATTTTAGTTATTGAATAAACCTCATTTTTTTCTACTTCTCCCCCGTCTTCCTTAATTTAGTCTTCCACCTATATTATATATTTATATATAGTGCCAATCCAACACAAGTCCTTAGTTTTTTTATTTCAATTAAAATAATTTGAATTTGATTAATTTTAATTGATTGAAATCAGAATTGTTAGTTCGATTTAGAATTTGTTTTATCTTTTGTATGCTTTTATCAATATTCATATTGACAACAGTGTATCAAATAAATATAATCCGATCGTGGATAAATGGATCCATTTATCCCTGTTCCATAGATTTAATTTAATTCAAATAATGGGTTCTTGGATTTTCTGTCATACAAGAAGTCTTTTTTGATTAAGATTAAAATCAATAAAACTCGATATATACTAATTAATGGATAATATAAGAGACAATAGGCGGTCTATAAATATTTGAAAATCTTTGACTTTATCCCTATTTTATCTTTTATCTGAGAATTTTTTGTATTTTCGTCGGATTTGTTCATTTTTATTATGTTCAGAGTGGGTTAGAATTTTTTTTTTTTTTTAATGGTTTGATTGCGTTGTGCCATTCAATTTCGTTATTTATTGGGATTCTGATTGTATCTACACATTCTAATTAGTTTTTGGGGGTTGCTAACTCAACGGTAGAGTACTCGGCTTTTAAGTGCGGCTAGCATCTTTTACACATTTGTATGAAGCAACAGATTCGTCCATACCATCGGTAGAGTTTGTAAGACCACGACTGATCCTGAAAGGAATGAATGGAAAAAGCAGCATGTCGTAGCAATGGATAATTCTGAGAATATTTCATTCTTACTGAATAGGTCCCCAATCTTATTTCAATTGTTTAAATTCGTGGTGTCTAACAATTTTTTAAAAAGAATCTTTTGGGGGGTCGAGTGAATAAATGGGTAGAGCCTTACTATAAGGTTCCAATTATAGGGAAATAAAAAGTAACGAGCTTCTGTTCTTCATTTTTGAATGATTACCCCATCTAATTAGACGTTAAAAATATATTAGTGCTTAATGCGGGAAAGGCTTTTCTGATGAGTGGATTAGAAATTTCTTATGAGTCCTAACTATTAGCTATTCCCCTTTATGGGGTAGAGATAAATGTGTAGAAGAAGGCAGTATATTGATAAAGAGATTTTCTTTTTCAAAATCAAAAGAGCGATTGGATTGAAAAAATAAAGGACTTCTAACTATCTTGTTATCCTATAAATGAACATAAGGGGCTAGAGAGTCCGTTGATGAGTTTGACTTGTTTCCGAGGTATCTAGTTTTTTCTTACTATAAATACCTTGTTTTGACTGTATCGTACTATGTATCATTTGATAACCCAATAAATTACCTATTTCTTTTCTGGTTCAAATCGAATTTTAAATGGAAGAATTTCAAGGATATTTAGAATTAGATAGATCTCAGCAACATGACTTCCTATACCCACTTATCTTTCGGGAGTATATTTATGCACTTGCTCATGATCGTGGTTTAAATAGATCCGTTTTGTTGGATAATGTAGGTTATGACAAGAAATCTAGTTTACTAATTATAAAACGTTTAATTAGTCGAATGTATCAACAGAATCATTTTATTATTTCCGTTAATGATTCTAATCAAAATCGATTTTTGGGGTACAACAAAAATTTGTATTCTCAAATGATATCGGAGGGATTTGCAGTCATTGTGGAAATTCCGTTTTCCCTAAGATTAGTATCTTCCTTAGAGGAGACAGAAATCGTAAAATCTTATAATTTACGATCAATTCATTCAATATTTCCTTTTTTCGAGGACAAATTCCCACATTTAAATTATGCATCAGATGTACTAATACCCTACCCCATTCATCTGGAAATCTTGGTTCAAAACCTTCGCTACTGCGTGAAAGATCCCTCTTCTTTGCATTTATTACGGCTCTTTCTTCACGAGTATTATAATTGGAATAGTCTTAGTCTTATTACTCCAAAAAAATCTATTTTTGCAAAAAGTAATCCAAGATTATTCTTGCTCCTATATAATTCTTATGTATGTGAATACGAATCCATTTTACTTTTTCTCCGTAACCAATCTAATCATTTACTATTAACCTCTTCTGGGATCTTTTTTGAGCGAATATTTTTTTATGAAAAAATAAAATATCCTGTTGAAGAAGTCTTTGCTAACGATTTTCCGGCCACCTTATGGTTCTTCAAGGATCCTTTTATGCAGTATGTTAGATATCGAGGAAAATCTATTCTGGCATCAAAAGAGACTCCTCTTCTGATGAATAAGTGGAAATATTATCTTGTCAATTTTTGGCAATGTCATTTTTATGTATGGTCTCAACCAGGAAGAATCCATATAAACCAATTATCCAAGCATTCCCTTGATTTTTT